AAAATTGATAAAAAAGACGAAGAACAATCAAAAATAGAAGAAAAAATACGGATAGAAATTGCAGAAACTTGGGATAGCTTCCTATTTGCTCAAATAATAAGAGGTTATCTCTTAGTAACTCAATCTATTCTTAGAAAATATATTATATTACCTTTATTGATAATAATTAAAAATAGCGTCCGTATGTTATTATTTCAATTTCCCGAGTGGTCTGAGGATTTAAAGGATTGGAAACGTGAAATGCATGTTAAATGCACTTATAATGGGGTTCAACTATCCGAAACCGAATTTCCAAAAAACTGGTTAACGGATGGTATTCAGATAAAAATCCTATTTCCTTTTTATCTTAAACCTTGGCATAAATCTAAATTTCAATCATCTCAGAAGGCTCGACTAAAAAAAACAAAAGACAAAGGAGAACAAAATGATTTTTGTTTTTTAACAGTTTGGGGAATGGAAACCGAACTACCGTTTGGTTCTGCCCAAAAAAAGCCTTCTTTTTTTGAACCTATTTCTAAAGAATTAACAAAAAGAATCAAAAAATTGAAAACTAAGTCTTTTCTGGTTTTAAAGATTTTCAAAGAAAGAGCAACAATTTTCCTAAAAGTCGCAAAAGAAATAAAAAACCGGATTCTCAAAAACTTTATTTTTATAAAAGGAAAAATAAAAGACCTTTCAAAACGAAATCTAATTCCATTATTTGGCCCGAGAGAAATATATGAATTAAATGAAACTAAAAAAGATTCAATAATGAGTAATCAGATTATTCATGAACTATCTGTTGAAAATAAATCCATGGAGTGGACAAATTCTTCACTCAGCGAAAACAAAATCAAAAATTTGATTGATAGAATAAAGACAATAAGAAATCAAATAGAAGAAATTTCAAAAGAAAAACAAAACCTAACTAATAGTTGTAACAAACTGCGTTATGATTCTAAAAAAATTGAGTCGTCAAAAAAAATTTGGCAGACATTAAAAAGAAAAAATACCCGATTAATTCGTAAATCTATATTTTTTTTGAAATTTTGCATTGAACAACTGTCTATAGCAATTTTTCTAGGTATCATTAATATTCCAAAAATTACTACACAACTTTTTTTTGAATCAACAAAAACAATTCTTGATAAATATATTTCCAAGACTGAAGAAAATGGAGAAAAAAAAAAAAAAAAAAAAAAAAATACCATTTATTTGATTTCGACTATAAAAAATTTAATATCCAATAAAAAAAAAATGAGTTATGACCTATGCTCTTTATCACAAGCATATGTATTTTACAAATTATCACAAATTAAAGTTAGGAACTTTTCTAAATTAAAGGCTGTTCTTGAATATAACATATGCATAACATCCTTTTTTGTTAAGAATCAAATAAAGGATTTTTTTCAAGAACAAGGAATCTTTCATTATGAATTAAAAGATCAAACCTTTTTAAATTCCGAAGTAAATCAATGGAAAAACTGGTTACGAAGTAATTATCAATACAATTTACCTAAGATTACGTGGGCTAGATTAGGAACAAAAAAATGGAAAAAGAAAATAAACCAAGATTCTCTAGTTCTAAATCCAAGTTTAACCAAAGAGGATTCATATGAAAAAAAGAAATTTGATAATTACAAAAAACAAAGTTTTTTTGAGGCCGACTCGTTATTAAATCCAAAACATAATTTAAAAAAAGATTCTATATATAATCTTTTTTGTTACAAATCCATTAATTCTATAGAAAAAATTTTTGACATGTCTATAGGCATTGCTCTAGATAATTGTTTAGTCTCTTGTTTTCTAGAAAAATATAATATTCGGGGTATAGGGGAAATTCGGCATAGAAAATATTTTGATTGGAGAATTCTAAACTTTTGGGTTACAAAAAAAGCAAATATTGAACCTTGGGTTGATACCAAGAGTAAAAAAAAATATATTAATACTAAAGTTCAGAATTATCAAAGAATTGATAAAATAACTAAGACGGGTCTTGCCAATCAAAAAAGAAACTTTTTTGATTGGATGGGAATGAATGAAGAAATACTAAATCGTCGTATAACAAATTTTGAATTTTTTTTCTTTCCAGAATTTTTCTTATTTTCTAGTACATATAAAATGAAGCCGTGGGTCATACCAATCAAATTACTTCTTTTAAATTTTAATGAAAACATAAATGTTAATAAAAAGATCACTCGAAAGAAAAAAGGTTTTATACCATCAAATGAAAAAAAAGCCCTTAGATTTTATAATCTAAATAAAGAAGAAAAAGAATGGGCCGGTCAAGTAGAGCTTGAATCAGATAAAGAAAAAAAAAAAAATCCCGAATCAGCTCTATCAAACCAAGAAAAAAATATTGAAGAAAATTATGAAGAATCAACGATAAAAAAACGTAAAAATAAAAAACAATACAAAAGCAATACAGAAGCGGAACTTGATTTATTTCTCACAAGATATTCACGTTTTCAATTGCGATGGAATTGTTTTTTTAATCAAAAAATTCTCAATAATGTAAAAGTATACTGTCTCTTGGTTAGACTAAAAAATCCAAACGAAATAGCGATATCTTCGATTGAAAGAGGAGAGATGAGCCTAGACATTCTAATGATTGAGAAGAATTTCACTTTTGCAAAATTAATGAAAAAAGGAATATTGATTATTGAACCTGTCCGTTTGTCTGTACAAAACGATGGACAACTTATTATATATAGAACCATAGGTATTTCGTTGGTTCATAAAAATAAACACAAAATAAGTAAAAGATACAAAAAAAAAAGCTATATTGATAAAAAAAAAATTGAAAAATCCATTACAAAATATCAAAACAAAACTGTAAATAGAAAAAAAAACAATTATGATTTCTTTGTCCCTGAAAATATTCTATCCCCTAAACGACGTAGAGAATTTAGAATTCTAATTTGTTTCAACTTAAAAAAAAAAAATGTGAGGGATAGAAATTCAAGATTTAATAAGAATATTCAAAACTTGACCACAGTTTTGTATAAAAAGAAAGATCTTGCTAAGGATAAAAAAAACCTAATTAAATTAAAATCCTTTCTTTGGCCCAATTTTAGATTAGAAGATTTAGCTTGTATGAATCGCTATTGGTTTAATACTACTAACGGAAATCATTTCAGTATGATAAGAATACACATGTATACACGATTTCCAATTCATTAATGATAGATCCTTTTTACTATATATAATATATTAAGTTACGGTATATGAAAACAACTGTATGAAATATGAGGGATTGTTTTAAATTCAATCTTTATACATGATATTAATTTAATCAATGACATAGATACCAATCAGAGCGGATCCATAAATAAATTAACAGAATCCTACTTTTTTAGATCTAAATTTAGATAAAAAAAAAAAATGAAGAATTAAGAAGTTGATAATGAAATTCAGATCCTTGTACAAAAAAACTAACATTATTATTACTGATCAGTAAAATTCATATCTTTCAATTCATATTAAAAAGGGAAGGATTTCTTTTTATGATAAAAAATGCATTCATTTCATTTCAAGAACAAAAAGAAGAAAGCAGGGGATCTGTTGAATTTCAAGTATTCAGTTTTACTAATAAGATACGAAGACTTACTTCACATTTGGAATTGCACAGAAAAGATTATTTATCTCAGAGGGGTCTACGAAAAATTCTGGGAAAACGTCAACGACTGCTAGCTTATTTGTCAAAAAAAAATAGAGTACGTTATAAAGAATTAATTAATCAGTTGAATATTCGGGAATTAAAAACTCGTTAAATTCAAAAAGTGTGAATTAGTTAATTTTTGAGATCTTGAATTTTTTGATAAACTTCTTTTTCAGCAATCTAATTCATGCCAGAACGAATCAAGGAAAAACTTATGAAGAGACCAGTTACAGGAAAAGATCTTATGATAGTCAATATGGGACCTCACCACCCATCCATGCATGGGGTTCTTCGATTAATTGTTACTCTAGATGGTGAGGATGTTGTTGACTGTGAACCCATATTGGGTTATTTACACAGAGGAATGGAAAAAATTGCAGAAAACCGAGCAATTATACAATATTTACCTTATGTAACGCGATGGGATTATTTAGCTACTATGTTTACAGAAGCAATAACAGTAAATGGACCAGAACAATTGGGAAATATTCAAGTTCCTAAAAGGGCCAGCTATATCAGAGTAATTATGCTAGAATTGAGTCGTATAGCTTCTCATCTGTTATGGCTCGGTCCTTTTATGGCAGATATTGGTGCACAGACTCCTTTTTTCTATATTTTCAGAGAACGAGAATTTGTATATGATCTATTCGAAGCTGCCACCGGTATGAGAATGATGCATAATTTTTTTCGTATTGGAGGAATAGCGGCTGATTTACCTTATGGTTGGATAGATAAATGCTTGGATTTTTGTGATTATTTTTTAACAGAAGTTGTTGAATATCAAAAACTGATTACACGAAATCCTATTTTTTTAGAACGGGTTGAAGGAGTTGGGATTATTGGTGGGGAAGAAGCAATAAATTGGGGTTTATCCGGACCAATGCTACGCGCATCCGGAATACCATGGGATCTTCGTAAAGTTGATCGTTATGAGTCTTACGATGAATTTGAATGGGAAATTCAGTGGCAAAAACAAGGAGATTCATTAGCTCGGTATTTAGTACGACTTAGCGAAATGACAGAATCCATAAAAATTATTCAACAGGCTCTGGAAGGACTTCCGGGGGGTCCCTATGAAAATTTAGAAAGCAGAGGCTTTGATAGAAAAAGGAATCCAGAATGGAATGATTTTGAATATCGATTCATTAGTAAAAAGCCCGCCCCTACTTTTGAATTATCGAAACAAGAACTTTATGTAAGAGTTGAAGCCCCAAAAGGGGAATTAGGAATTTTTCTCATAGGAGATCAAACTGGTTTTCCTTGGAGATGGAAAATCCGACCACCGGGTTTTATTAATTTGCAAATTCTTCCTGAACTAGTTAAAAGAATGAAATTGGCTGATATTATGACGATACTCGGTAGCATAGATATAATTATGGGAGAAGTTGATCGTTAAAATGATAATTTATGCAACAGCAGTCCAAACTATAAATTCTTTTGTTAGATTGGAATCTTTAAAAGAGGTCTATGGACTCATATGGATATTTGTCCCTATATTTTCTCTTGTATTGGGAATCATAACAGGTGTACTAGTAATTGTGTGGTTAGAAAGAGAAATATCTGCAGGGATACAACAACGTATTGGACCTGAATACGCCGGCCCGTTGGGAATTCTTCAAGCTCTAGCCGACGGGACAAAACTACTTTTCAAAGAAAATCTTCGTCCATCGAGAGTAAATCCTCCTTTATTTAGTATTGGACCATCTATAGCAGTTATCTCAATTTTACTAAGTTATTCAGTAATTCCCTTTAGCAATCACCTTGTTTTAGCGGATCTCAATATCGGTATTTTTTTATGGATTGCGATTTCAAGTATTGCTCCTATTGGACTTCTTATGTCAGGATATGGATCAAATAATAAATATTCTTTTTTAGGTGGTCTGCGAGCTGCTGCCCAATCGATTAGTTATGAAATACCATTAACTCTATGTGTTTTATCAATATCTCTACGTGCGATTCGTTGAAACATAAACGTTTATTTTTACTATTCCGTTTCTTCTAGACGAATAACGGAATATATAAATATAGTTATCTTTCGGGTTAATCTTAATAAAAGGAATTTGATAGTTATATATGAGTGAAAAAAAACTGCTCAGAAATTAGCAGTAAAAAGAAAAATTGAGTCTCATTTCCTATGTACAAAGGTTAAACGGAAATAAACATAAGCGTAAGAATCACTTTACCCCAAGGTTGGTTGATTAGTCATCCTGGCTTGAAGCGGGTTAAAAATATTTAACCGTATAACGTTTTTACTATCAGTTATATAGATTAACATACATTTATTACAAAGTGAGCGGCAATTAGGTAAAAGTGAGTGGATGGTTAGAAACACCAAAATACACAAAGAATTTGTAATAGAGATTAACCAAATTGAAAAGGATATTTATGCATAACATAAGATAAAAAAAAGAAGGTTAATTGGGGCTTGAAATTAGTAGAAATGATCAGACAGTACTCCCCAAGATTCCGATTCAGAGTATGCTCCTATCCACCTATAAATGTAATGACTATCAGAAACGAAATAATCCTTTATTTTTTATAAGTCCACCGACTTTTTTCTAAAAAAGAAAGAAGAATAGGAACGAAACAAGGATCTTTTTTTTTCATATATTTCTAAAATAAAATATAATTTCTGTCATGAATAATAAACTAATAGGATATCTAATTCTTTTTCGTAATCAAAATCACGATGGGCTTAAATACCTTTTTTTATTTTTACAAGGAGTATTTTATTAAAGGATTAAGTTATTACTCAACAAATAGAAATTACAATTTGTAAAGGATGAGATGAATTCCGACGCGCTTTTTTTATTCTTAGAATTTGAGCAGACAGAATTCCATTGGTATAATTTGGGATCCCAGATATATTTATATTTAATCCTTTAATCCATTTTAGAACACATCATATCCATCTAAATAATACTAATCTGGTCCTTAGATTTATTTATGGCCCCCGAGGAGCCGTATGAGGCGAAGACCTCATGTACGGTTTTGTAATAGCGATGAAAATAGTAATGTTATCACCGACTAGGATTATCTAACAGTTTAAGTACAGTTGATATAGTTGAGGCACAATCAAAATATGGTTTTTGGGGATGGAATTTGTGGCGTCAACCTATAGGTTTTATCATTTTTCTAATTTCTTCCCTAGCAGAATGCGAGAGGTTACCGTTTGATTTACCAGAAGCGGAAGAAGAATTAATAGCAGGTTATCAAACTGAATATTCAGGTATCAAATTTGGTTTATTTTACGTTGCTTCTTATCTAAATCTATTAATTTCCTCATTATTTGTAACAGTTCTATACTTAGGCGGTTGGAATATTTCTATTCCGTATATATCTATTCTGGAGCTATTTCAAAGGGATCAAATTTTTGGAACAACAATTGGTATCTTTATTACATTAGCTAAAACTTATTTGTTCTTGTTCATTTCTATCGCAACAAGATGGACTTTACCTAGGCTAAGAATGGATCAACTATTAAATCTTGGATGGAAATTTCTTTTACCTATTTCCCTTGGTAATCTATTATTAACAACTTCTTTCCAACTCTTTTCACTATAAATTGAAAATGAATCCAACACATTCATTATTTGTTTTAAACAAGAGAAAGAAACAAAGATCAAATTATTCATAGATAATTAGAATATGCTTCCTATGATAACCGGGTTCATGAATTATGGTCAACAAACCCTACGAGCTGCAAGGTATATTGGTCAAGGTTTCATTATTACCTTATCCCACACAAATCGTTTACCTGTAACTATTCAATATCCCTATGAAAAATTAATAACATCGGAACGTTTCCGTGGTCGAATCCATTTTGAATTTGATAAATGCATTGCTTGTGAAGTATGTGTTCGAGTATGTCCTATAGATCTGCCTGTTGTTGATTGGAAATTGGAAACTAATATTCGAAAAAAACGATTGCTTAATTACAGTATTGATTTTGGAGTTTGTATATTTTGTGGTAATTGTGTTGAGTATTGTCCAACAAATTGTTTGTCAATGACTGAAGAATATGAATTTTCAACTTATGATCGTCACGAATTGAATTATAATCAAATAGCTTTGGGTCGTTTACCAATGTCAGTAATTGATGATTACACTATTCGAACAATTTTGAATTCACCTCAAAGAATAAATGGGTAAACCCATTAATTTGATTAAAAAAAGAATTTAAAATTTTTGAATTATATAAAGAATTTAATTAAAAATTTGTATTTATATAATAATATTAAGTATTAAGGCTCATTCTTTTAATATAATATATTCGTAATTACTTTCTTGAAATAGATAGGTTGAAAATACACTTTAGAATAAAAAAAGAGAAACTGTCTAATAATTGTATCTACATCAATTCATATCCATTAGATTCTAATTTCACTCTATTAGAAACATATTAAAAACGAATTTCCCGGTTAAATTAATAAGGTCATGAAAAGTATTTCTATTTTTTTCTTATTTTAATAATATAATGGATTTGCCTGGACCAATACATGATTTTCTTTTAGTTTTTCTGGGATCCGGTCTTCTAGTAGGAGGTCTGGGAGTGGTCTTACTTCCCAACCCAATATTTTCAGCTTTTTCCTTAGGATTTGTTCTTGTTTGTATATCTTTATTGTATATTCTATCAAATTCCCATTTTGTAGCTGCTGCACAACTCCTTATTTACGTGGGGGCCATAAATGTTTTAATCATATTTGCTGTGATGTTCATGAATGATTCAGAATATTCCACAGATTCAAATCTGTGGACCATTGGGAATGGGATTACTTCGTTGGTTTGTACAACTATTCTTTTCTCATTAATGTCTACTATTCTCGATACGTCATGGTACGGGGTTATTTGGACTACAAGATTAAACCAGATTCTAGAGCAAGATTTAATAAGTAATAGTCAACAAATAGGAATTCATTTATCAACAGATTTTTTTCTTCCATTTGAACTCATTTCAATAATTCTTTTAGTTGCTTTGATAGGTGCAATTTCTGTGGCTCGTCAATAAAAAACGTTTGAATTAGTAAAGACCAAAGAAAACTTTGTGTATGTTATGATATTTTCTCCGTTCATTCAATTAAATTGGATTGAATATTACTTCATATTTTAAATATGAATTTTTATATTTGATATATATTTGCAATTTTTTTTACCTAATTTTGCAATTTTTTTTACCTAATATAGTTTTTATTCGTATTTTTTTTTTATATTCTAGTTGATTGAATCCGGTGAATTATTTTTCATATTTAAATGAATCCAAATTGATAAGGAGTTGCTGAATGATACTCGAACATGTACTTGTTTTGAGTGCCTATTTATTTTTGATTGGTCTTTATGGATTGATCACGAGTCGAAATATGGTTAGGGCTCTTATGTGTCTTGAACTTATACTGAATGCAGTTAATATGAATTTCGTAACATTTTCTGATTTTTTTGATAATTCCCAACTAAAAGGGGATATTTTCTGCATTTTTGTTATAGCAATTGCAGCCGCTGAAGCAGCTATTGGATTAGCTATAGTCTCGTCAATTTATCGTAACAGAAAATCAACTCGCATCAATCAATCGACCTTATTAAATAAGTAGCATAAAGTAGCATAAAAAAAATGATAGATTGAAATTGACATATATAATAGGTTCTGACCTACTAGATTATATTTGTGAAAATCTAAGAAATCCAAGTATTTTAGCCCCATTTTTTATCAATTGAGCCAGAATTCATTACAAAAATTCTATTAAAGGAAATCATTGCTTCATCTAGTATTTTAATATATCATTCAGTTAGAAGTTTACTAGATTGAAAATTTATGACATTCAAAAAACTATTGATCCTATGTCACATTCAGTAAAAATTTATGATACCTGTATAGGATGTACTCAATGTGTCCGAGCATGCCCTACAGACGTATTAGAAATGATACCTTGGGATGGATGTAAAGCTAAGCAAATAGCTTCCGCTCCAAGAACCGAGGACTGTGTTGGTTGTAAGAGATGTGAATCCGCCTGTCCAACGGATTTTTTGAGCGTTCGGGTTTATTTATGGCATGAAACAACCCGAAGTATGGGTCTAGCTTATTGATACGTTACCGAAAACCTCATTTGAATAAATTTTGAATACATTTAATTTTTTTATTGACAAGTACTCGTACTCAAAAAAATTAAATTATATTTTTTTTTATTTATATTTTTTTTTTGAGTACGCGTTCTTTGGACCTGGTGTATCTTGTCTTTACCACGAATGATTTTCCTTGGTTAACAATAATTGTTGTTTTTCCAATATCTGCCGGTTCGTTAATGTTATTTCTCCCACATAGGGGAAATAAAGTCAATAAATGGTATACTATATGCATTTGTATTTTAGAACTTCTTCTAACGACCTATGCTTTTTGTTATAATTTTAAAATGGACGATCCATTAATTCAAATGTCCGAAGATTATAAATGGATCAATTTTTTAGATTTTTACTGGAGAATGGGAATAGATGGACTTTCTATAGGAACGATTTTATTGACGGGATTTATTACTACTTTAGCCACTTTAGCGGCTTTTCCAGTTACTCGGGATTCCCGATTATTCCATTTCCTGATGTTAGCAATGTACAGCGGTCAAATAGGATCATTTTCTTCTCGGGATCTTCTCCTTTTTTTCATCATGTGGGAATTCGAATTAATTCCCGTTTATCTACTTTTATCCATGTGGGGTGGAAAGAAACGTCTGTATTCAGCTACAAAATTTATTTTATACACGGCAGGAAGTTCTATTTTTTTATTAATAGGAGTTTTAGGTATAAGTTTATATGGTTCGAACGAACCAACATTAAATTTAGAACTCTTAGCTAATCAATCCTATCCTGTTACACTCGAAATACTATTTTATATTGGATTTCTTATTGCTTTTGCCGTCAAATTACCGATTATACCTTTACATACTTGGTTACCTGACACCCACGGCGAGGCGCATTACAGTACCTGTATGCTTCTCGCTGGAATCTTATTAAAAATGGGAGCATATGGGTTGGTTCGAATCAATATGGAATTATTACCTCACGCTCATTCTATGTTTTCTCCTTGGTTGATGGTAGTCGGTACAATCCAAATAATTTATGCAGCTTCAACATCTCCCGGTCAGCGTAATTTTAAAAAGAGAATAGCCTATTCTTCTGTATCTCATATGGGTTTTATAATTATAGGTATTAGTTCTATAACGGATCCTGGACTTAATGGAGCTATTTTACAAATAATCTCCCATGGCTTTATTGGCGCTGCACTTTTTTTCTTGGCAGGAGCGAGTTATGATAGAATTCGGCTTGTTTATCTTGATGAAATGGGTGGAATGGCTATCTCGATTCCAAAAATATTTACAATGTTTACTATCTTATCGATGGCTTCCCTTGCATTGCCAGGCATGAGTGGTTTTGTTGCAGAATTAATCGTTTTTTTTGGAATAATTACCAGCCAAAAATATTTCTTTTTTTCCAAAATTTTCATTCTTTTTGTAATGGCAATTGGAATGATATTAACTCCTATATATTTATTATCTATGTCACGCCAAATGTTCTATGGATACAAGTTAATTAATGTCAAAAACTTTTCTTTTTTTGATTCTGGACCCCGAGAGTTATTTCTTTCAATCTCCATTCTTCTACCCATAATTGGTATTGGGATTTATCCTGATTTTGTGCTCTCATTAGCAAGTGACAAGGTCGAATCCATTTTATCTAATTACTTTTATGGATAGTTTTCAGGAGATAAAAAAAAGCATTAAATTGAATTGTAATCAGAAGTCTTTGGTCTTTGTATTGTGAGAACCTTTTGAATCATTGTACTACTTGATTCAAAAGGTTCTTGATGATTTACTACTAAAAACTCAATTTGATTTCTTATACTTATAAGAAGTTAGATATAGATGCTATTCTTTATTTATTTTAATTTGGATTCTTTTTTTTTTTTTTTTACTGTTTTATTTATTTTATTTAATTCGATGTAAAAGAACCATAACTATGTAAACCTATTCCTAAAAGATTGACGCCAAAATAGCATATCCAAATTAAAAGAAAACCTATCGAAGCCACAATTGCAGAATTTATACCCCTACCATTCCTATTTGTTTGAATATGTAAATAAATTGCGAATATGATCCAAGTAATAAATGCCCAAGTTTCTTTTGGATCCCAGTTCCAATATGAACCCCATGTCTCATTAGCCCATACAGCTCCTGAAAGAATGCCGACGGTTAAAAAGATAAATCCAAGACTAATAATACGAAAACTCCAATAATCTAATTGTTCAATCAATTGATACCTATAATAATTTCTAGAAAAACTAAAATTAATATTTTGTTGTAGTAAAATAGAATTTCTTTCATTTATGTAGTAAAATACATCAAAAGAAAATAATTCATTTAATAAAAAATTTTTTTTTATATTCTTTTTCCAAAAAGTAGTTCCGACTTTGCGAAATGTAATCACTAGAAGAGCCATTGATAATAATGATCCGCATAACAGAGCGCCATAGCCTAATATCATCATACTTACGTGCATCATTAACCACTGGGACTGGAGAGCTGGTACTAATATTGCAGACTGAGGCATTTTGTTTAAAAGACCTGAAGTAGCAAAACCCTGAATAAAAAAAGCACTTGGCGCAGTTATTGCGTTTAAGTGATTTTTTTGTTTTTTATTAAAATAGGAAACCATATGAATAATTGAAAAAGCCCATGAAAGAAAAATTAATGATTCATATAAATTACTTAATGGAAAATGTCCTGAATAAATCCAACGAGTGAATAATAATCCTGTTATACCAAAAAACGTAATTACGATTCCTTTATCTGATGAATCAAAAAATCCTATGATTTCATCTAAATTTACTAATAAAGTTAAAAAATAAATTGTCAGTACAATTGAAACGACCGAAAAAGATATATGAGTTAATATGTGCTCTAAAATTGAAAAAATCATAAAAAATTTGTTAAAAATTAATAAATTAATACTAGGTTTTACCCGATTTTAGAAAAAAAGTCGGGTATTATTTTGATTATAAAACTTATAATATCTCTTTTATAAGATCTTATGCCGCTACTCGGACTCGAACCGAGATGCTCTAGCACTGCTTCCTAAGAGCAGCGTGTCTACCAATTTCACCATAGCGGCAACTTGTTCAAAACAATACTAACAAGTTTTTATTCAATCGTCGAGATGAAAATTTAGCCAATTGACCGGAATTTACAATTGATTTAATGAATAAAAACTTGTTAAATAGGTCTTGTGGGTTTTAATTCAATTAAGATCTTTTTTTTTATCTGAGTTATTTAAAATTATTTAAATTCACTTTTTGTCCTTTATATTTTTTTCTAGAATACAATGCAAAATTTAACTAAATTCAAGTAATTGTGACTTCAACCCAACGACAAAACCCTAAATGCTCTTTATCATTTTTTTTTCATTTATATGATTAAAAAAATGATAAAAAGCATTTCTCAGTTCCATTAATAAAAAAAATGCTTTTTCTAAAAATTAAAACTTCTCCAAAATTCTTAGAAATTTGAAATAAAATAAGATTTTCCTAATTGCTCAAGAGAAATTGAAAAAAAAATAATTATAAAAATATTTATTTTGATGCATCTTTTTATATTGTACAAACATAAATTGTTTTTTAACTTAAATTAATTAATTAATTTGAAGAACCTATTGATTTTGCTTAAAGATCTTTGATTTACTCATAATGAGTAAATCAAAGATCTTTATTTATAAGGTAGTGATGGGGAAAATAAGAATCCCCCCCTTTTTTTTTGAACTAAAAAAATGTGAACCTTTCTTTTTTATCTATATATTGTCTTTTTTTTTCTCCTCTTTTGGTTCACATTTTTTTTTATGTATTCTCAAAAATTTGTTTTTAAGTTAGGCTAATTCTAATTATTTCATTATTATAGTGTTTTTTATTTATTTTGTTGTACAAAAAAACTTTTTGAATTACCTGTAGAAAGTGATTTCCCTAACGAAAAAGCTTTCAACGATGTCCAATATCCCTTCCTTTTCCAAATTTTTTTACGAATACGCTTTTTCGAGATAGAAGTACGTTTTTTTGGAACTGCCATTCAAAAATGAAAAAAGTTTTTCAGTGGTATAATTGGATGTCAAAGACATTTATTATTCTATTCTTTCGTACTCCATATCGAGTTATTTTTTTTCTTTCAAATTTTATTATATATTATTTTCAAAACAAAAAAGACATTCAAAAGTTTAAAACCCAACTGTTTTTTACTTTTTTTTTTTTTTTATTTGGTTATTCAATTTTTGTTATTTAACGTTTGAAATCCGTACGAGAGTGCTCATTTAATTAATCTAGATTAGATTATCAAAAAATTATGAGATTTCTTCACATCATATGTAAAAAAAATATCGATTATAATAATCTTTCTTGCAAATCAAAAAAGCTCACTTAGTGTACTGGAAGACAATCACTAAATTCCATAATTCAAATTTCTTCCTTAATAATTTTAAATAATCAAAATAAAAAACCTTTGTTTTAGGTAAAGTTTTTTTAGTATATAATTAATATTAAGTTTAAGTATTTTTTTGCGTGTAAATCTTTGTTCTATTCTTAATATATGTATATAAATTATTAGAATACGGAATTATAATTCACTTTTTCTGTATCTGCATAAAATCACAATTTGATTTAGTAGTAATAAAAAAAAAAAAAAGACAAATAATTTTTTTTTTTTTTTACAGTAACTTAGTAATATTATTTAATCACTTTTCATTTTTTTATTTGAATATATATTTCTTTTCAAAGATTTCTGAAGGATTATACTAATTCAAAAAATTTATATTTAGGTTTAAAATCTCGTGCTTTTATATTGGCCCCTTTGAAAAAATATATATATACAAACCAGTGAATAAGAAATAAAAAATTGAAGAATAAAATAAAAAGGATTTTTTATTTTATGGAACATACATATCAATATTCATGGATCATCCCTTTCATTCCACTCCCAGTACCTATTTTATTAGGAGTTGGGCTTCTCCTTTTTCCGACAGCAACAAAAAACCTTCGCCGTATGTGGACTTTTATGAGTATTTTTTTGTTAAGTATAGTTATGATCTTTTCACTCTATCTATCTATTCAACAAATTTTTTTAAGTTGCATTCATCAAAATGTGTGGTCTTGGACCATAAATAATGAATTTTCTTTTGAGTTCGGTTACTTTATTGATCCACTTACTTCTATTATGTCCATATTAATTACAACTGTTGGGATTTTGGTTCTTATTTATAGTGACAATTATATGTCTCATGATCAAGGATATCTGAGGTTTTTTGCTTATATGGGTTTTTTTAATACTTCAATGTTAGGATTA